CCAAGGGCATCATTCTCTTTGGTTTGCACACCCCAAAAAATATTCCGAAGGTTTACAAGAAGATCAAAAAATACGAGATTGTATCCGGAATTTTGTACAAAAAAACATGACAAGAGTCTCTGGTGTTGAGGGAATTGCACGTATCGAAATTCAAAAAAGAATTGATCTTATTCAAGTGATAATCTTTATGGGATTCCCAAAGTTATTAATAGAAGGTGGGTCTCGAAAAATCGAAGAATTACAGATGAATGTACAAAAAGAATTAAATTCTGTGAACCGAAAACTCAACATTGCTATTACAAGAATAGCAAACCCTTATGGACACCCTAATATTCTCGCAGAATTTATAGCCGGACAATTACAGAATAGAGTTTCATTTCGCAAAGCAATGAAAAAAGCTATTGAATTAACTGAACAGGCGGGTACAAAGGGAATTCAAGTACAAATTGCCGGACGTATAGACGGAAAAGAAATTGCACGTGTCGAATGGATCAGAGAAGGAAGGGTTCCTCTACAAACCATTCAAGCTAAAATTGATTATTGTTGCTATCCAGTTCGAACTATCTATGGGGTATTAGGCATAAAAATTTGGATATTTGTAGACGAGCAATAATAAGCCCTTACTCAACTTGTGTTTACGTTTTAATCAATGATCGACCAAGAAATGACAAATCAGTCTTTTTCGTTTAAATAAAAAATGAGCAATTCTATAAGGTTAAATAAAAATGAAATTAATCATTTTAGAAAATTGCTATGCTTAGTGTGCGACTCGTGGGTTTTTTTAAGGTTAGGATTAAAACCAAAAAGAAGGATCAGCCCATATATAATCTGAACTAATAATTATAAAACTAATAACCAACTCATCGCTTCGCATTATCTGGATCTAAAAAACCAACCAGTCAAGATATGTTATATTGGTCATATCATTGTAGCAACTGAAATCTTTTTTGCATAAAAAAAAATCCGATTATGAGTTGTGAAGCAATAAAAGTATGCGGATAAATAGAAGGGTGAAAGAAAGAGAGAAAAAGAATATGAATGATATATGATTCCAATATGTAAGGTCGATGGGTCATCTCATAAAAAGTAGTGTAATAAAGCATTAAGACTGATGGATTCATAATTAGATAAATCTGTTCATAGAATAGAACAAAAAAGCCAAGAGCCCCAAGACAATAAAGACTGAGAAGATTGATTCAAGAACAAATTTTAGTTTGATTAAGGACTCCATTATAGAATAAAGACCTAACCATTAATCGAGAGGCGATGGGAACGAGGGAACCCGTGAATACATAATATTCTATTGAAAAGGAATCCTAATAATTCATTGGGTAGGATGGCGTAAGGAACCCAAGACCAATCCATTTATTATGAGAAGTCGGTTCATGGGCTAACTAACCCGAGAACCGAAACACATATAAAAAGAGGAAATATTCGCCCGCGAACATTTCAATTTTATTAGATTTATAAATTTGGGTCGATCAAATATAAGACTAGATAAAAAAAGAAAAGGCAAAACAAAATAAAGGTTTATTATAACTTTATAATAAAAGAAAAAATAACAAAACGAGATTATATTATCTATTATTTTTTAGAAAACTATAAAAAAAAATGATTCTATTATTCATTCTAGAATCTATAAAGAGTTTAGTTTTCTATCAAAAGAAGATATTAAAATTTCTAATAGATTAATTAAATTAAATCTCAAAGAATCCCATGATTCAATCTATTATTCAGTAAATACATGTACATTTTTTTGAATCGTTTCATTCGCGAGGAGCTGGATGAGAAGAAACTCTCATGTCCGGTTCTGTAGTAGAGATGGAATTGAGAAATAACCATCAACTATAACCCGAAAAGAACCAGATTTCGTAAACACCATAGAGGAAGAATGAAAGGAATATCTTATCGAGGCAATCGTATTTGCTTCGGTAGATACGCTATTCAAGCACTTGAACCCGCTTGGATCACATCTAGACAAATCGAAGCGGGACGAAGGGCAATGACACGAAATGCACGACGCGGCGGAAAAATATGGGTACGTATATTTCCAGACAAACCCGTTACACTAAGACCCACAGAAACACGTATGGGTTCAGGGAAAGGATCCCCCGAATATTGGGTAGCTGTTGTTAAACCAGGTAGAATACTTTATGAAATGAGTGGAGTAGCCGAAAATATAGCCAGAAAAGCTATTTCAATAGCGGCATCAAAAATGCCTATACGAACCCAATTCATTACTTCGGGATAGAAATGTAGAATCAAAGGAAAGCGGTCTTTGTTTGAGATGAAAAAAAAACAATTGAAGATTTCTTTTTTTTTTACTTCGCCCTTTGCTTTGCATTGAAAGAAAAGATTCCAAAATAATATGATTCAACCTCAAACCCTTTTGAATGTAGCAGATAACAGCGGAGCCCGAGAATTGATGTGTATTCGAATCATAGGGGCTAGTAATCGACGATATGCTCATATTGGTGACGTTATTGTTGCTGTAATCAAGAAAGCCGTCCCAAATACACCTCTAGAAAGATCAGAAGTGATCAGAGCTGTAATTGTACGTACTTGTAAAGAACTCAAACGAGAAAACGGTATGATAATACGATATGATGACAATGCTGCAGTTGTTATTGATCAAGAAGGAAATCCAAAAGGAACTCGAATTTTTGGTGCGATTGCCCGAGAATTGAGACAGTTAAATTTCACTAAAATAATTTCATTAGCACCTGAAGTATTATAAGATGAGACCGTGAGATAGTTATAGTATTTGAATGAAATTAATTAGTAGATTGTGTATCACGTATATACCTTTTAAAATTAATAACTATTTAATAAATTAATAAAAAAAGCATGTTGATTAGATCAAAATGAAAAGTAACCAATAATTTTCGTTTATCATGGGTAAGGACACTATTGCTAACATAATAACCTCTATTCGCAATGCTGACATGAATAGAAAAGAAATGGTTCGAATACCATCTACTAACATCACCGAAAACATTGTTAAAATACTTTTACGAGAAGGTTTTATTGAAAACATAAGGAAACATAGGGAAAGCAACAAGGATTTTTGGGTTTTAACCCTACGACATAGAAGAAATAGGAAAGGACCATATAAAACAATTTTAAATTTAAAACGGATCAGTAGACCTGGTCTCCGAATCTATTCTAACTATCAACAAATTCCTAGAATTTTAGGCGGAATGGGCATTGTAATTCTTTCTACTTCTCGGGGGATAATGACAGACCGAGAAGCTCGACTACAGGGAATCGGCGGAGAAATTTTGTGTTATATATGGTAATCTTTATGATATTCAAATAACTTCCCTATATTGTAAAAAAAAAAAAGAGGTGGATTTATAATAGCACTCCCCTTTCATTAATTGATACTTTGAAACGGGTTTCATCTGGAATGAAAGAACAAAAAAGGATTTATGCAGATTTAATTACTGAATCACTTCCCAATGGTATGTTTGGGGTTTGTTTAGATAATGAGGATCCAATTCTAGGTTACGTTTCAGGAAGGATTCGACATAGTTTTATACATATACTAGGTCATATAGAGTCAAAATTGGAGTAAGGTGTTAGGATTCAACCAGAACCAGAGGGCGTATAATTTAGAGACTACGAAACAAAGATTCGAATGATTAGGTGAAGTAGTCTTTTGACTTGCAATATTCTTTTTTGTAGGGATACAATTCGAAATTGAAAATTTCAAGAAACTTATTTTCTTCCAATAAGGGGATTCGGAATTAAGGTAAGGAATGACAAATATGAAAATAAGGGCCTCCATTCGGAAAATTTGTGAAAAATGCCGCCTGATCCGTAGGCGGAGACGAATTATGGTAATTTGTTCCAATCCGAGACATAAACAAAGACAAGGATAATCTTTATAAAAAAAGGACCCCTAAAGGCCACCCACGATATACACATAAAAAGAAATTAAAGGATCTGTTTTGACATGAAATGGATATATCCATATATCTCTGACTTAAATTTATGAGATGATAAAATATGGCAAAACCCATAGCAAGAATCGGTTCACGTAGAAATGGACGTATTAGCTCACGTAAAAGTACGCGTAAAATACCAAAGGGCGTTATTCATGTTCAAGCAAGTTTCAACAATACAATTGTGACTGTTACAGATGTACGGGGTCGGGTAATTTCTTGGTCCTCCGCTGGTACTTGTGGATTCAAAGGTCCAAGAAGAGGGACACCATTTGCTGCTCAAACCGCAGCAGGAAATGCTATTCGGGCAGTAGCAGATCAAGGTATGCAACGAGCAGAAGTCATGATAAAGGGCCCTGGTCTCGGAAGAGATGCAGCGTTAAGAGCTATTCGTAGAAGCGGTATACTCTTAAGTTTCATACGGGATGTAACCCCTATGCCACATAATGGCTGTAGGCCCCCGAAAAAACGACGTGTGTAAAAATAAACATTGAAGAGAAATTTCAAGAGAAATAAATAATTCAATGATTTGATCAAAAAATATTACTATGGTTCGAGAGAAAATAAGAGTATCGACTCGGACACTAAAGTGGAAGTGTGTTGAATCAAGAGCAGACAGTAAGCGTCTTTATTATGGACGCTTTATTCTGTCTCCACTTATTAAAGGGCAAGCAGATACTATAGGCATTGCGATGCGAAAAGCTTTGCTTGGAGAAATAGAGGGAACATGTATCACACGTGCAAAATCTGAAAAAATCCCACATGAATACTCTACCATAGTTGGTATTCAAGAATCAGTACATGAAATTTTAATGAATTTGAAAGAAATTGTATTGAGAAGTAATCTGTATGGAACTCGTGATGCGTCTATTTGTGTCAAGGGTCCTGGATGCGTAACTGCTCAAGACATCATCTTACCACCTTCTGTGGAAATCGTTGATAATACACAGCATATAGCTAACCTAACGCAGCCAATTAATTTGTGTATTGAATTAAAGATCGAGAGGAATCGCGGATATCGTATACAAACGCCAAATAATTTTCAAGACGCAA